GACTCTATATATTAACGATCGGGAATCGTCGAGGTATTTGTTCAAATAGGTATAATCCATGTAATCGAAGAAACTATCAAAATGAAACGGTTGACGATAATAAGTATACGAAAGAGAAAGAACCCTATTTTTGTAGTTCCTATGATGCACTTGGAGCTTATCGGCAGAAACGAATCAATTTAGATAGTCCTTTGTGGCTCCGGTGGCGACTCGATCAACGTGTCATTGCCTCAAGAGAAGTTCCCATCGAAGTTCAATATGAATCTTTGGGTACCTATCATGAGATTTATGGGCACTATCTAATAGTAAGAAGTGTAAAAAAAGAAATCCTTTGTATATACATTCGAACAACTGTCGGTCATATTTCTTTTTATCGAGAAATAGAAGAAGCCATACAAGGGTTTTGTCGGGCCTACTCATACGATACCTAAGCTAAGTAATTATGTGATACCGTGGGAATTCGGTTCTCTACGGCTCAACCGGTATCATAATTCCTGAATTTCTACGTGAATCAAGATCGAGGAAAGGAAGTCTTCAAATCACTGACTCAAACCCATTGTCGAATCCTACTCAGCGGAATATGGAGGTACTTATGGCAGAACGGGCCGATCTGGTTTTTCACAATAAAGTGATAGATGCAACTGCCATGAAACGACTTATTAGCAGATTAATAGATCACTTCGGAATGGCATATACATCGCACATCCTGGATCAAGTAAAGACTCTGGGTTTCCAGCAAGCCACTGCTACATCCATTTCATTAGGAATTGATGATCTTTTAACAATACCTTCTAAGGGATGGCTAGTCCAAGATGCTGAACAACAAAGTTTGATTTTAGAAAAGCACCATCATTATGGGAATGTACACGCGGTAGAAAAATTGCGTCAATCCATTGAGATATGGTATGCTACAAGTGAATATTTGAGACAAGAAATGCATCCTAATTTTAGGATGACTGATCCTTCTAATCCAGTCCATATAATGTCCTTTTCGGGAGCTAGAGGAAATGCATCTCAGGTACACCAATTAGTAGGTATGAGAGGATTAATGTCGGACCCCCAAGGACAAATGATTGATTTACCCATTCAAAGCAATTTACGCGAAGGACTCTCTTTAACGGAATATATAATTTCCTGCTACGGAGCCCGCAAAGGAGTTGTGGATACTGCTGTACGAACATCAGATGCTGGATACCTCACGCGTAGACTTGTTGAAGTAGTTCAACACATTGTTGTGCGTAGAACAGATTGTGGCACTATCCGAGGTATTTCCGTGAGTCCTCGAAATGGGATGACGGAAAAAATTTGGATCCAAACACTAATTGGTCGTGTATTAGCAGACGATATATATATGGGTCTACGATGCATTGCCACTCGAAATCAAGATATTGGTATTGGACTTGTCAATCGATTCATAACCTTTCGAGCACAATCAATATATATTCGAACCCCCTTTATTTGCAGGAGTACATCTTGGATCTGTAGATTATGTTATGGTCGGAGTCCCACTCATGGCGACCTGGTCGAATTGGGAGAAGCAGTAGGTATTATTGCAGGTCAATCAATTGGGGAACCAGGGACTCAACTAACATTAAGAACTTTTCATACCGGTGGAGTATTTACAGGTGGTACTGCAGAACATGTACGAGCTCCTTCTAATGGAAAAATAAAATTCAATGAGGATTTGGTTCATCCCACACGTACACGTCATGGACATCCTGCTTTTCTATGTTATATAGACCTGTATGTAACTATTGAGAGTCAGGATATTCTACATAATGTGAATATTCCACAAAAAAGTTTTCTTTTAGTTCAAAACGATCAATATGTAGAATCAGAACAAGTGATTGCTGAGATTCGCGCTGGAACATCCACTTTCAATTTTAAAGAGAGGGTTCGAAAACATATTTATTCTGACTCAGAGGGAGAAATGCACTGGAGTACCGATGTGTACCATGCGCCTGAATATAGATATGGTAATGTTCATCTCTTACCAAAAACAAGTCATTTATGGATATTATCAGGAGGTCCGTGCAGATCCAGTATAGTCACTTTTTCGCTCCACAAGGATCAAGATCAAATGAATGTTCATTCTCTTTCTGTCGAACGGAGATCTATTTCTGACCTCTCAGTGACTAATGATCGAGTGAGACACAAATTGTTTAGTTCGGATCCTTCCAGTAAAAAAGGGCAGGGGATTCTTGATTATTCAGGACCTGATCGAATCATATCTAATGGTCATTGGAATTTCCTATATCCTGCCATTCTCCACGAGAATTCTGATTTATTGGCGAAAAGGCGAAGAAATAGATTCATCATCCCATTCCAATATGATCAAGAACGGGAGAAAGAACTAATGCTCCGTTCTGGTATCTCGATTGAAATACCCATAAATGGGATTTTACGTAGAAATAGTATTCTTGCTTATTTCGACGATCCCCGATACAGAAGAAGTAGTTCAGGAATTACTAAATATGGGACCATAGAGGTGGATTCAATC